AAATACATGTTTTATTCTTTTCAATAATCCATATTTATAGCAATGAAATCCTATTGTTCCTACCCTGAGTGAAGTGATAAATGACTGATTACAAATATCTATGATCTAGAATACTATTTTTTCTCTATAAAGGACCAGAGATGCCTTGCTTACGTATCATTGGGAAGTGCATTAACATAAATACGGCAGTAAGTAGAGGTAATACAAAAGTGTGTAAACTATAAAAACGAGTCAGGGTGGATTGTCCTACACTAGCACTTCCGCGCAATAACTCTACCAAAGGCGATCCTATTACAGGAATAGCTTCCGGTACGCCTGTTACAATTTTGACTGCCCAATAACCAATTTGGTCCCGGGGTAAGGAATAACCAGTCACGCCAAAAGATGCGGTCAATACAGCTAAAACTACACCTGTAACCCAAGTCAATTCACGAGGTTTTTTAAAGCCACCGGTGAGATACACACGAAATACGTGCAGGATCATCATTAGCACCATCATACTTGCGGACCATCGATGAACTGATCGGATTAACCAACCAAAGTTAGCTTCAGTCATTATATATTGAACGGAAGCAAAAGCCTCAGTAACCGTTGGGCGATAGTAAAAAGTCATAGCAAATCCCGTAGCTACTTGTACTAAAAAACAAGTAAGTGTAATTCCGCCTAAACAATAAAATATGTTCACATGGGGAGGGACATATTTACTAGTTATATCATCTGCAATCGCCTGAATCTCAAGACGTTCTTCGAACCAATCATATACTTTATTGAGATAGGTAAATCCAGGGAACTCCCCCTCTGAGAACCGTATATGAGAATTTCATTTCGTACGGCTCAAACAAAAACCACCCAAATACTGGCTAGAATGGATATGTGTAATAAAAAGTTTGAAACTTATTTATCTTTCCTCCTATGATTCACTCTTTCTTTTTCTCTGTGGTTATAATGCTAAAAAATATCAAGTTGGCTCATTCGTCTTTATGTTGATTGTTACAGGCCTCTTGAATCCTCTATTTACCTATTTTTTTTTTTTATTTTCTTTTATTTGTTATTCTTATTTGTGTGTAACGCGGTTTTACTTCTGTTTTCTTTATTATTGATAGGAATTCTCTTGTTAAGACCCTATGAATCGATTAAAACCTCAGATTCATACTACAACCACGATGATTCAAGAAAACCTTCAAACTAAGTCCAAAAATTCCCTGAGTAAGAATCGTTGGATCATCACTTATTCAATGAATAGATATACTGAATAAAAATTTAAAGAAAGGTTTGTCCCTTAAGCATAAACGGGAAAAAGAATAAAAATCTGTCGATTTATCACTTCTAACCCCCTTTTTTAACTATTTGGGGGTTAACTCTTTTTTTTGGAGTCCGGCCCGCGAGGTCTTAATATAAAATATGAATCATAGTTAGAATAGTTTGTAATCTATTTCCTATATTCCGCGCGTTCCGGATACTAGAATGAATATCCGACGAGGTAAAACCATCTGTATCAAGATGACAGAACCACTCTCTGTAGTATCCATAGGATCAATTATAACAAGTCACACACTCATATTCCGGAAATACAGAAACAAAGAAATTCCACGGTCGAACTACCCAAAAATAGAATGGGCTAAAAACGACCTAAATGATTCACTTTGTAGTGAAAAGCGATTTAGTAGTTCTTGTGAATCTAATTCATTGAAATTCCATCCAGTAAAATGGAAGAATTATAAATCTCCAAAATAATAGATAGGAATATCGCAAATAGAGCCATTGCAATACCCATCAAAGGAGTAGTTCCCCAACCTGGAGCTACTTTACCATATTCCGAATTCAGTGGTTTCAATAAATCCCCTACAATGGTTCGTCTTGGACCAGATCTAGAACTATTCTCAACGGTTTGTGTAGCCATAAATCCTATTTTGTATTCAGTGAGAGCCGTTGACTTTGTATACCATTATATTGTAAATAAATGATCTTAGCATAGATCCATTGTGGTCTTAAAATTATATAATAATGGAAACAGCAACCTTAGTTGCCATCTCTATATCTGGTTTACTTGTAAGTTTTACTGGGTACGCCTTATATACTGCTTTTGGGCAACCCTCTCAACAACTAAGAGATCCATTCGAGGAACACGGAGACTAGTTGAAGTAATGAGCCTCCCAATATTGGGAGGCTCATTACTTCAATCGAGATAATAAAAAATCATTTCATCTTTTTAGTTGGAACTTTAGGTGGTTCCCGAAAAAAGATGGCGAAAAATATTATTCCCAGAGTCGAGACTAAGAGGAATGTATAAACCAATGCTTCCATAGATTCGATTGTGGTTTACAATTATAGCTTCCATGCCTGTTTATTTTGGGTCGTCTCCCGGATAACTAAAGAGAAAGAGTCAAAGAAAGGGCAAAGGCAGCGATTCAAATCAAGATTTATCCGGCTCCCTGTCTATGTTAAATCACAAAAATAAAAGTAAGAAATCAATCTTGTATCAGACTACTTGTCGTCTTGTAGTCGGATCCCCAAGTTTTTGGAATGTTCCAAATTCTACTTGAGCATCCAAATCTGGGTCAATACCGGCAAAAACATCTCGGAACAAGGTTCTAGCGCCATGCCAAATATGTCCGAAAAAGAAGAGCAGAGCAAATGAAGCATGGCCAAAAGTAAACCAACCCCTTGGACTGCTACGAAAAACACCATCGGATTTCAAAGTAGCACGATCTAATTCAAAAATTTCGCCCAATTGAGCGCGTCGAGCATATTTTTTCACAGTAGCAGGATCACTATAACTGACTCCATTCAGTTCGCCACCATAGAACTCCACAGTTACACCTACTTGTTCGACACTATACTTCGACTCTGCCCTTCGAAACGGAACATCGGCTCTAACAATACCGTCTCCGTCTACCAAAACAACCGGAAATGTTTCAAAAAAAGTGGGCATACGACGTACAAAAAGTTCACGCCCTTCCTTATCTCTAAAGATAGGGTGTCCTAACCACCCAACAGCTATTCCATCCCCGTTGTCCATTGAGCCCGCTCTGAATAATCCCCCCTTTGCCGGATTATTACCGATGTAATCATAAAAAGCCAATTTTTCAGGAATTTTAGACCAAGCCTCTGATAAACTTTGATTTTCGGCTATCCCAGCGCTAACTCTTCGATATATTTCTTGCTGGAAGTATCCCTGATCCCATTGATAACGAGTGGGACCAAATAATTCAATCGGGGTAGTTGCTGAACCATACCACATAGTTCCAGCAACAACAAAAGCGGCAAAAAAGACAGCAGCGATACTGCTGGAAAGGACGGTTTCAATATTTCCCATGCGTAATCCTTTGTATAGACGTTGGGGCGGACGGACACTAAGATGGAATAGGCCGGCTAATATGCCCAATGTCCCTGCTGCAATATGATGAGAGGCTATTCCTCCCGGAACAAAAGGATCAAAACCTTCCACACCCCACGCTGGATTTACAGATTGTACCCTTCCGGTTAGTCCATAAGGATCGGACACCCATATTCCAGGACCATACAACCCCGTTACATGAAATGCGCCAAACCCAAAACAAGCCAACCCTGAAAGAAATAAATGAATTCCAAAAATCTTAGGTAAATCTAAAGAAGGTTTTCCTGTACGTTCATCAGAAAATATTTCTAGATCCCAGTACACCCAATGCCAAATAGCTGCCAAAAAGCATAAGCCAGAAAACACAATATGTGCCCCGGCCACACCTTCGTAACTCCAAATACCCGGATTCGTTATAGTACCTCCTGTGATACTCCAACCGCCCCATGAATTGGTTATTCCTAAACGAGTCATGAAGGGTATAACAAACATACCCTGTCTCCACATTGGATCAAGAACGGGGTCAGAGGGATCAAAAACCGCTAGTTCGTATAGAGCCATCGAACCGGCCCAACCAGCAACTAGAGCTGTATGCATTATATGAACAGAAATCAAACGACCCGGATCATTCAATACGACGGTATGAACACGATACCAAGGCAAACCCATGGAAATACCCCTTTAATCAACGAATAATAGACACTATGTAACTTTATTGCATTGTAAAAAGTAAAAAAACTATGCTCTGGACCCACTCTTTCGGTAGATTTTCTCGAGGAAAGAATTAATATTTGTTCTATTCTTTTAGTAATAATAATAATAGATAGTAATAATAGACGAATTCCATTTGTAGGAACAAAAATAAGCAGATCTATTCTATACCCGATAAGTACCAATACGCAATGGTAGAGGGGATTGATCCCACTTTAATTTTCTCTGAGTGAAGACATACCCATTTGTTCATATCATTCCAAAGACCCATTCGTTTCGTAAAAATTTTCCTTTCCTTTAGTCATAATCATTCGGTTTTCTTTTTTTATGTTATTGTTATGAACTTATTCAATTTATGGATAAACTATGATAAAGGCTAATCTTATTAAGACAATAAACCCGTTGTTACGCTTCCACATCAAAGTAAGATATAGTACTTAATTTTTTTCTTTCATTTTATGCCTATTGGTGTTCCAAAAGTACCTTTTCGAAGTCCTGGAGAGGAAGATGCATCGTGGGTTGACATATAGTGCGACTTGTCAGATATATTGGGTCACATGGAATTTCCCCATTCTCTCCCCTGATCGAGATATCCCCTCTTTCGCCCAAAAAAGATTGATTGAATTATCAAAAGTTTGGAGCGTGAAATACAATTTAATCCTATTTATTTTTTGTAGGGGTATCAGATTAATATTATCAATTAGAATAATTTATGGTTGGCTCGACTGGACCAAAAAAATGAAGTATCCAGGCTCCGTTTAGAAAAAACCCAATTGGTAATATATCTAAGATTACTACTTTTATAATATTCTATTTATAAACAGGAGCGATCTCAAACTGTTTAATCAATCGAGTAATATAATGAATACATTTAATATAATGAATACATTGAATATTTAGTGGAAGACATGAAATAAATGAAATTGAAAAATAAAAAAAGCCATAGCAAAAAGACGTGGTATTGGGACATTTGCCCTATATGTGCAAATAAAAATCGGGCCTATCTTTACTCGGAGTAGAGCATAAACCTAAAAAAATTGAAAAAGCCCATTCAGGAACAAGAAAATGGCATCGTTATTTGGATTCGATCTCGATGAAACAATACATCAATGAGAAGTTCATTCGATAAGTTTAGTAAATTATTTATATATATATTTTATTTATATATAGGTAAAGTAAACAGGCCAAAACAAATCCTTCTTGAAAAATGGAAGAAAAAAAGCCCTTTGTTAGAAGTTAGAAAGAGCCCCCTATGAAAATAAAAAAGAATGAGGGCTGCAATCTACACATTGATCCTTTTTTTTGCGCGATTTTTGGTAAACCGTATGCATCGAAAGGTGCGCGTACGGTTCCTAAGGATACAATTATATCCTAATCAACCGACTTTATCGAGCAAGATTACTTTTTTTAGGCCAAGAGGTTGATAGCGATCTCTCGAATCAAATTATTGGTCTTATGGTATATCTCAGTCTAGAGGATGATAGCAAAGATCTGTATTTGTTTATAAACTCTCCCGGGGGGTGGGTAATACCCGGAGTAGCCATTTATGATACTATGCAATTTGTACAACCAGATGTACAGACAATATGCATGGGATTGGCCGCTTCAATAGGATCTTTTCTTCTGGTCGGAGGAGAAATTACCAAACGTCTAGCATTCCCTCATGCTCGGCGCCAATGAGTTTTGTATTTGAGAGAAAAAAGAAGACTATGCCTTCGCCATATGAAATATGACTATTAAGTAATAATAGCATGGCATTTTGAATTCGATATGAGAAACCTTTTTTTTTTTTATTTTTGTTTTTTTTTTCAAAAATCAATCATTAGATTATATATCGAACGAATAGTATGAGATAAAGGGCATTTCCGATTTTATCTGATTTATCGGAAGCCTATTGCAGCGTCACAAACTTTTTTGTTTTCACACCAGAGGGATAATAACAATATTTATCTTAGGAAAGAATACAAAAAAAAGAAACTTTGGGATTGCTTAATAACAGACTAAATAAATATATAAAGCAACGGAACCATCATAGTATGTTTTAACTACTCCAAAATAAAATGAAGGATGGTTATTGGATTATTTACGGATCGGGGTCTGATAGGCCCTATATTTGAATATTTGAATTTGATTTTATACTTCTTCAATGGAATGGAGGTTATAAAGTAAATTCCATTGTATAGCCGTATGCAATGCGCAAAAGATGCCTGTACGGTTGTTCAATTCTATCTTTTGGTTTTCATATCATTACTCGTTATTTAATTTATTCTCTTTGATTTCTCTTCGAGATAGAAGAACCATTTATTAGGTTATATAATCAGGGTAATGATCCATCAACCTGCTAGTTCTTTTTATGAGGCACCCGCAGGAGAATTTATCCTGGAAGCGGAAGAAATGATGAAGCTGCGCGAAACCATTACAAAGGTTTATGTACAAAGAACAGGCACACCTCTATGGGTTGTATCCGAAGACATGGAAAGAGATGTTTTTATGTCAGCAACAGAAGCCCAAGCTCATGGAATTGTTGATCATGTAGGGGTAGAATAAAAAATAACAGGGATTTCGCGCAAATACAAATACGCCATTTGAAATTTTATCTTCTTACTGGGTTTGATAGAGTATTCTATTAATTAATTTATTACTATAGAAGTAATTCCTAATCGGCCGGTTAGGATCGATCTAAACCAGCTCATTATGTATACGAGTCAACATGCCAACTATTAAACAACTTATTAGAAAGACGAGACAGCCAATCAGAAATGTTACGAAATCCCCCGCCCTTGGGGGATGCCCTCAGCGACGAGGAACATGTACTAGGGTGTATGTGTGACTCGTTCAGAGCATGGACTGGGGCAAAAGAAAAGAACCCATTTTTCCAGTATCAGTGATCAGTAACAGTAAATAAGATAAAATAAAACGGAAGAACTCCATTCACTATCTAAAAAGTATCTATCATACCCTTCTATTGTGTATCAAAATTTATGGTTTCTAGTGGTGTAAATCCAATCGTCTCCATTTTCAATTTAAGATGAGAAAGAATTTCCCATTGGTAGCAAATGTTTATCCATTAAGCGGGGGGAATCCCATTTAAAGGCAAGAAAGATTACGCCCTTACTCTTTCAACAACGGACTAAGAGGGTCAGCTACACAGTTAATCTTCATAATTAAATACCGTTACTGTATAAGTGGATCTCGTTGTGAAAGACGGATTACTGAATAATTCATGGGTAGAGCCAAAAAGTGTGAACTGTACAAGTTAACAATAGCATTGATTAAATGAAAGAAAAGAAGGGGCTCCGGTGTATAGAAGGGATCTCGCCGTTTAAGAAGTAACCATAGAAACGATGGAACCCACTATTTTTTTTTTATTCATTTCTATTTTATATTTACTACTTTTTGTTTTTATTTAATATTAATATGCTTTTTTTAATATCTAGTATCAATATTATTTCTTATTTCGAGGTAAAATGCCTATAAAAAAAAAAGAAAAAATAGTGGGCGGGAAGGTTATAGTAGCAAAAGCCGTTGGAGTTTTTATTTTATACATTGGAAGGATCCGTTTTGTTATTAACAAACTAGTAAAGGGGAAGGGAATAACTGAAAGAAAAGAAATCAATTAGTTATTTATCAAAGTTTCATTTATTCAATGACCAGAATTAAACGAGGATGTATAGCTCGGAGACGTAGAACAAAAATTCGTTTATTTGCATCAAGCTTTCGAGGGGCTCATTCAAGACTTACTCGAACTATTACTCAACAGAAAATAAGAGCTTTGTTTTCGGCTTATCGGGATAGAGGTAGGCAAAAGAGATATTTTCGCCGTTTGTGGATCACTCGGATAAATGCAGCAATTCGAGGAAATTTAGTATACTATAGTTATAATATTTTCATACACAATCTGTACAAGAAGCAGTTGCTTCTTAATCGTAAAATACTTGCGCAAATAGCTATATTAAATATAAATTGTCTTTCTATGATTTCCACTGAGATTATAAAATAAGTAGATTGGAAGGACTCCATAGGAATGTTTTAAATTTTAATGGAGTGCGCTGTAAAATTAACTCCGGGAAGGTAGAATAGAAATTAGTATGATAAAATATAATCAAATAATATGATAAAGTCGTAAAAATGAACAAACAAGACGTTCAATAAAAAAAGATTTATTCTTTTTCCCCGATCCTTTTTTTCTTATGACACGACACTCACATCTTAATTCGCGAATTTTTCGAACAAAACATCAATCCGCCTTTGAGTTCGTATTGGAATTTTGATTCAAGTGAAGAGTAAGCCTATCCCCCTTTTTGATTCTAAGACCCGCAGTTCTAACAGCCGACTCACCTCTTTCAAATTGTTTCTCATTATTAAGAAAGGGTAACAAAGATAAAATACGAGCTTGCTTGATAGCAATAGTAATTAATCGTTGTTGTTTTAAGTTTAATCTATTCACCCGTCTAGATAATATCTTTCCTTGTTCACTAATAAATCGACTAATTAAACTCATGTTTCTATAATCAATTCGATCCCCCGACCCAATCGGGGGCAAACGCCTACGAAAAGATCGCTTGGATTTAAAATAGAGTCGCTTGGATTTATCCATGATTTGTTTATTCCTTATCCCGAAAATCCTAATTTTGTCGGGGATTTCTTTTTGGTTTGTTTATCTTTAAATATATGTTATATATAATATATGGTATATGACATTTTTCATCTTCCTTGGAAGGATGACATACAATACATACGTGTAATCGGTTCCATCTATTTCTTTATCTCCCCATGAATTGTATATTTGTAACAAAAGGGACAGAATTTTCTCAATTCCAATCGACTAGGCGTATTGTGTCGATTCTTTTGAGTAATATATCTGGAAATACCAACCCTCTTTGATTCCTTATTAGCATCATTTCGAACAGCACAATTGGTACATTCCAAAATAACTGTTACTCGAACATCTTTCCCCTTGGCCATGAACCCCCTTTGTATTTTTGATTCACTCAACTATTCTATTTTGCGATCCAAAGAGAAAAAAGGAACGAAAAAAAAAAAAAATAGAAGTTGCTAACTCGAAATAAAATTATGAAAAATTTCGTTGCAATCAAGATAGTAATAATAAGTAATACAATGATTTCTAACTACATTTCTAATCCCAATATAGCGTTTCGTCTTTCATTTAAGTATTTTGTATGATATTGTTGACCTATCCATCAATTTCCATTTCCGTTCTCATTCTCTTTTTAATTATTTTAATTTAAATTAAAAATTTTATTTTAATTTGAGCCTCGGGCCTCAGGCCCGAGTTCCGAGTTTAACTGAATTTGAATCCACTTTTATTCTTTCTCTTTTCGAACTTATTCGAATTTTAAAAATTCTAAAATTAAAAGATGGGAAGGGGAGGGATTAGTCACAGAGATTTTATTAAATCCCTAATCTTCTTCACCACTTCCCATGTTACTAACTAGAATGAAAAAAAGGGGAATATAAGCGCATCCGGAAATAAACGATTGATCTCTATCAATAGACCTGCTAAAAACCCGAACCATATAGTACTTACTACCGGCGCCACGGAGAGATATGTTTTTAGATCTCGCATTTTATTTGAAATCCTCCTTCTTTATTGGAATTTGTAATACATATATGATCAGACATATATGGAGTTAATGATCGCTTGTATTTGTCCGCGGAATCCCTAATTCAAATTGAAATGTACAACGATTCAGTAGAATATTCCTTTTCTTAAAAAAAACGTGCCCTTTTCTGTACCAGCATTTCCCCAAAATATTCATTTTTTTTACAGCGGGTTTCATTATACGTAACGCATATAAGTAGTTTATTATAATTAATTAATAATTAATTATATGTTCTATGATATGAGATCAAAAAGAAGAAATGACAAGATAATTTTTGTATAGAAATGGAGTAAATAAAGATGTGGAAAACAATACGGGTATTCTCTAC